CTACCAAGCTGCGCTACATCCCTTTCAATTGGTCTACAGTTTCATTGTAGAGAATCCCTGTCTTCTTTTCCATAGTGTTATTTCTTCCATTGATATACATAATTTTTAGTGTAATTTCTTCTTTTTTTGGGGGGGCTCATGTCATATAACATATTGTATAACATATAATAAAATAATAAAAGACTTATCTATACCCATATGAGACGTTAAAAACAAAAAGAAGGAGGATTTTCAATGCGAGATCTAAAAACATATCTTTCCGTGGCACCAGTACTAAGTACTCTATGGTTCGGATCTTTAGCAGGTTTATTAATAGAGATCAATCGTTTATTCCCCGATGCGTTGACATTCCCCTTTTTTTAATTTTAGTTATTGATACGGGAAGGGGGTTAGAGATACAATCAAATCAAATAGCTTTAACTAATTAATTGCTATTTTTTTTTTTTTTTTAAGACTAAATCTCAGCGAAAATCCCGGCTTAAATTTATATTCTAATAGAGTGAGAACGGGGATGGAAATGTGCTCCTAGGTCAACAGTATCATAAAAAATAGTTAAATAAGATACTGTACTGCAATTAGAAATAGAGTTTGAAATAATTGTATTCCTTATTATTTACTATTTTTTGACTATTACTCTAGTGATTGCAACGAAATCTTTCATAATTCGATTTAGAGTTAGCAACTTCTATTTTTTCTTTGTTCCTTTCTTATTCGCTTCAGATTGAAAAAATGGAAGAGTTGAGCGAATCAAAAACCAAGGGGGGTTCATGGCCAAGAGTAAAGATGTCCGAGTAACGGTTATTTTGGAATGTACCAGTTGTGTCCGAAACGGGGTTAATAAAGAATCAACGGGCATTTCCAGATATATTTCCCAAAAGAATCGACACAATACGCCGAGTCGATTGGAATTGAAAAAATTCTGTCCCTATTGTTACAAACATACGGTTCATGGGGAGATAAAGAAATAGATCGAATGCAGGTCTGTTTGTCACTCTTCCAAGGAACATAAAAAATGACATATTATATATATAATATATATTTTAATATAACTAAAGTAAATCCTAATTTCTATTTCTTCTATTTCAGTTGGATCTAAAAAAAAAAGAATTCGAACTCAGAAATAGGATTTTCAGGGATAAGGAACAAACAAACCATGGATAAATCCAAGCGACCCTTTCTTAAATCCAAACGATCTTCTCGTAGGCGTTTGCCCCCGATCCAGTCGGGGGATCGAATTGATTATAGAAATATGAGTTTAATTAGTCGGTTTATTAGTGAACAAGGAAAAATTTTATCTAGACGCGTGAATAGATTGACCTTGAAACAACAACGATTAATTACTATTGCTATAAAACAAGCGCGCATTTTATCTTTGTTACCTTTTCTTAATAACGAGAAACAGTTTGAAAGAACCGAGTCGACCGCTAGAACTACTGGTTTTAGAACCAGAAATAAATAGGCTTACTCTTCAATCAAATCAAAATTCCAATATGCTATGAACTCAAACCCAGATGGATATTTTGTTCGAAAAATAATCAAATCTAAATTAAATTTTCGTGTTGTAATAAAAAAAAAAAGAATCAAAGTTTTTTTGTTTGAGCGCGTTAACTCATTTTGACGACTTTCTCATCTTATCAATTTTTTCTTATACTAATTTATACTCTATCTTCCCGGAGTTCATTCTCCGGGGAATGTCATTTAAGTTTTTCGGTAAATTCCTTACAATCCTTTTCCTCTATGATCTCATTAGAAATCATATAAAGACAATTCCTATTTAATATAGCTATTTGTGCAAGTATTTTACGATTAAGAAGCAATTTACTCTTGTACAGATCATTTATAAATCGACTATAACTATAGGATACTTTATTTTCACGAATTACTGCATTTATCCGAGTGATCCACAAACGACGAAAATCCCTCTTTTGCCTATCTCTATCCCGATGAGCAGAAACCAAAGCTCTTATTTTCTGTTGAGTAATAGTTCGAGTAAGTCTTGAATGAGCCCCCCCAAAGCTTGATGCAAATAAACGGATTTTTGTTCGACGTTTACGAGCTACATATCCTCGTCTAATTCTGGTCATTGAATAAATGAAACTTTGGTGAATAACTAATTGATTTCCGTTCTTTTAGTTATTATTTTCCCCTTTACTGGTCGATTAATAACAAAACAGATTCTTCCAATGTATAAAATAAAAATTCCAATGGCTTTGGCTACTATAACCTCCCCGACCACTATATATATATATATTTTTCATTGTAAACATAAAAATAAAATTTAAATGGATAAAGAAATAGTGGTTCCATCGTTTCTATGGTTACTTCTTAAACGGTGAGGTCCTTTCTATACACCGGAACCCCTTCCTGTATTTAATCAATATTCTTGGTAACTTGTACAGTTCACATCCTTTGGCTCTACCCATGAATTATATTATTTAGTAATAGGTCTTTCACAATGAGATCTAACCCATACAGTAACGGTATTTAATTATGAAAGTTAGCTAGGTAGCTGACCCTGTTAGTCCGTTTTTGCAAGAGTGGGAACATTAGTTTTCTGCTTATATATTTCCCCCGCTTAATGGATAACTATTTCTTACCAAAGGGGAATTGCTTCTCATCTTAAATTCAGGTGATTGGATTTGCACCAATGGAAACCATAAATTGAATACACAGGGAGATAATGGATCTTTTTGATTTGTAGATAGTGGGTGGAATTCTTCCATTGTATCCTATCCTATTCATAGTCTATTTCTAGCCTATTCACTGGTCTTGATTGATCACTGATACTGGAAACATACAGTTTGTCTTTTTTTTGTGTCCCAGTCCTAGCTCATGATCTAAACGTGTCGCACATACACCCTAGTACATGTTCCTCGGCGCTGAGGACATCCCCGAAGAGCGGGGGATTTCGTGACATTTCTTATTGGCTGTCGTGTGTTTCTAATAAGTTGCTTAATGGTTGGCATGCTGTATCGTATACATAATAGGCTGGTTGAGATCGATCCTAACCGGATGATTATGAATCGCTTTTTTTTTAATCTATTTAATAGAATATTAAAATATTAAACCCGGATAAGAATATAAAGAAAATCGCAACACAACAATAGTAGGGATTTCAGCGAAATCCTTCATTCAACCGCTACAAGATCAACAATTCCATGAGCTTGGGCTTCTGTTGCTGACATAAAAACATCTCTTTCCAGATCTTCGGATACAACCCATAAGGGTTTGCCCGTTCTTTGTACATAAACCCTTGTGATGGTTTCGCGCAGTTTCAGTAGTTCTTCCGCTTCCAAGATAAATTCTCCCGTTTGTGCCTCAGAAAAAGAGGCTGCGGGTTGGTGAATCATTACCCTGATGCTAAATAAATGGTTTCTCTATCTTGCAGGATGATGAGGTGCAAAAAAAAAAAAAGAATTGAAGAACCGTACGGGCATTTTTTGTGCAGTGCATACGGCTCTCTAATGGAATTTACTTTCACCTTACAGCCGAAAATCTAGGATCTATCAGACGCAGATCGGTAAATGATCCAATTACCACCCTTCCTTTCGGTTCGTTTCCTTTCGGGGGAGTTAAAAAATACTATGATGGTTCCGTTGCTTTATATATTTATTTCGTCTGTGATTCAGCAATCCCAAAGTTTTTTTGAGCTAAGGCACAAAATGAATCTGTTCTATAAAAAATAAATATTGTTAAAACCCTTCCGGTGTGAAAACAAAAAAAAGTTTGTGACGCTTAAATGGACTACCCTAAGATCAAATCGGAATATCTTATTGTCTCATACTACTCTTTCGATACATAATTTAATGTAAAAAAAAAAAAAGAGAGTTTTATCATATCAAATTTGAAGTGCCATGCTATTATTACTTAATATTCCTGCTAAGGCATAGTATTTTTTTCTTTCAAATAAAAAACTCAATGGCGCCAAGCGTGAGGGAATGCTAGACGTTTGGTAATTTCTCCTCCGACCAGGATAAAGGATCCCATTGAAGCGGCCAATCCCATGCATATTGTATGTACATCTGGTCTTACAAATTGCATAGTATCGTAAATAGCTACTCCGGGTATTACCCATCCTCCGGGAGAATTTATAAACAAATAGAGCTCTTTGGTATCATCCTCTATACTGAGATATACCATAAGACCAATAAGTTGATTTGAGATCTCACTATCAACCTCTTGGCCTAAAAAAAGCAATCTTTCTCGATAAAGTCGGTTGATTAGGATAAAAAACTATCCCTTAGGAACCGTACATGCACCTTTTGAGGCATACGGTTCAAAAAATAGCGGAAAAAAGATCAATGTATAAGATTCCAGCCCCTTTATTTTGGCTTAGAGTAGGTTCTATCTAACTTTTAACAAAGGAACCTTTTTTTTTTTATAAAAAAAGATAAGTTTTTGCTCGTTTTCCTATAACCTATAATACGAAATTCATTACACTTATCAAACACACTTCTCATTGATATATTGTTTCATCGAGATCCAATCCAAATTACGATGTAATTTTCTTGTTCCTGAAGGGGTCCCTTCCATTTTTTTAGGTTTATGCTCTACTCCAGGTAAAGATTTCCGCGATTTCTATTTGCACATATAGGATAAATGCTCCCAATACCACTTCTTTTTTAAATTCATTTGATGCCTTTCTTCCGTCAAATATTTGAGGTATTCAGCATATTATTCTATTCGATTAATTAACACTTTGAGATCACCCCTCTTTCTAATTTAATAATAAACTAATTTAATATTTAATAATAAAATCGTTTATGATACAAGTAGTACGCCGATCTATTACTAATTGGGTTTTTTCTAAACGGAGCCTGGATACTTCATTTTCTTGGTCCAACCAAGCCAACCATAAATAAGTTTTATTGAGATGGTAATATTAATCTGGATCCCCCAAAAACGGATCTAATTGCACCTCACGCGCCAATTTTTAAATAAATTGATTGGGTGAAACAAGGGATATCTCAATCGAGGGAGAGAACGGGGAAATCCCATATGACCCAATATATCTGACAAGCCGCACTATACGTCAACCCAAGATGCATCTTCCTCTCCAGGACTTCTAAAAGGTACTTTTGGAACACCAATAGGCATTAACAAAAAATGAAGTACTATATTTCACTTTGATGTGGAAACGTAATAATGGGTTTAATTGTCTTCATAAAAATTGGCCGTTATTCATTTTAGCCATGGTCAGAAAGGAAGACAGAATTAATAAAGTAACTCAAATTATTCCAAACAGGTCTTTCGAATGATGACTAAGTATGGATGGATTCACTCATAGAAAATGGGCTCAACCCACCATTGCGTATTGGGGCTTATCGGGTATAGAATAGATCTGCTTCTCTTTGTTCCTACGAACAGAATTGTTTGATTATTGCCAGCAGAATATTATCTCCTGCTCGGAGAGAATTCACTGAAGGGGGGAGGTCCATAGTATCGTTTTAAAAATGCAATAAAGTTACATAGTCTTTATCTTTCTTTGATAAAAAGGGGTATTTCCATGGGTTTGCCTTGGTATCGTGTTCATACCGTTGTATTGAATGATCCCGGTCGGTTGATTGCTGTCCATATAATGCATACAGCTCTGGTTGCTGGTTGGGCCGGTTCAATGGCTCTATATGAATTAGCCGTTTTTGATCCTTCTGATCCCGTTCTTGATCCAATGTGGAGACAAGGTATGTTCGTTATACCCTTCATGACTCGTTTAGGAATAACGAATTCGTGGGGTGGTTGGAGTATCACAGGGGGGGCTGTAACGAATTCAGGCATTTGGAGTTACGAAGGTGTGGCCGGAGCGCATATTGTGTTTTCTGGCTTGTGCTTCTTAGCAGCTATTTGGCATTGGGTGTATTGGGATCTAGCAATATTTACTGATGAACGTACAGGAAAACCGTCTTTGGATTTGCCCAAGATTTTTGGAATTCATTTATTTCTTTCAGGGGTGGCTTGTTTTGGTTTTGGCGTATTTCATGTAACAGGTTTGTATGGCCCTGGAATATGGGTGTCCGATCCTTATGGACTAACTGGAAAAGTACAATCTGTAAATCCAGCGTGGGGTGTGGAAGGTTTTGATCCGTTTGTTTCGGGCGGAATAGCCTCTCATCATATTGCAGCGGGTACATTGGGCATATTAGCGGGCCTATTTCATCTTAGTGTTCGTCCGCCTCAACGTCTATACAAAGGATTACGTATGGGCAATATTGAAACCGTCCTTTCCAGTAGTATCGCTGCTGTCTTTTTTGCTGCTTTTGTAGTTGCTGGAACTATGTGGTATGGTTCAGCAACTACCCCCATCGAATTATTTGGTCCCACTCGTTATCAATGGGATCAGGGATACTTCCAGCAAGAAATATATAGAAGAGTTAGTGCTGGACTCGCTGAAAATCAAAGTTTCTCAGAAGCTTGGTCTAAAATTCCGGAAAAACTTGCTTTTTATGATTACATTGGGAATAATCCGGCAAAGGGGGGGTTATTCAGAGCGGGCTCAATGGACAACGGGGATGGAATAGCTGTTGGATGGTTAGGACACCCCATCTTTAGAGATAAAGAAGGGCGTGAACTTTTTGTACGTCGTATGCCTACCTTTTTCGAAACATTTCCAGTTGTTTTGGTAGATGGAGACGGAATTGTTAGAGCTGATGTTCCTTTTAGAAGGGCAGAATCAAAGTATAGTGTTGAACAAGTAGGTGTAACTGTTGAGTTCTACGGCGGCGAACTTAACGGAGTTAGTTATAGTGATCCTGCTACTGTTAAAAAATATGCTAGACGCGCTCAATTGGGTGAAATTTTTGAATTAGATCGTGCTACTTTGAAATCTGATGGTGTGTTTCGTAGCAGTCCGAGGGGTTGGTTTACTTTTGGACATGCTTCGTTTGCTTTGCTCTTTTTCTTCGGACACATTTGGCATGGTGCTCGAACCTTATTCAGAGATGTTTTTGCTGGTATTGACCCAGATTTGGATGCTCAAGTAGAATTTGGCGCATTCCAAAAACTTGGAGATCCAACTACAAAAAGACAAGTAGTCTGATATAATATAACATTGTTATCGCATCTTTCGAATCGACTTTTTTTCTTTGACTTTTGCTCTTTCTTTAGGTAGGAGATGATCCAAAATAAACAGGTATGGAAGCTATAATTGTAAACCACGATCGAATCTATGGAAGCATTGGTTTATACATTCCTTTTAGTCTCGACTCTAGGGATCATTTTTTTCGCTATCTTTTTTCGAGAACCCCCTAAAGTTCCAACGAAAAAGGTGAAATAAAATAAATGATTTTTCATTTTCTCAATTGAAGTACTAAGCCTCCCGATATTGGGAGGCTTAGTACTTTAACTAGAACTAGTCCCCGTGTTCCTCGAATGGATCTCTTAGTTGTTGCGAGGGTTGCCCAAAAGCGGTATATAAGGCATACCCAGTAAAACTTACAAGTAAACCAGATATAGAGATGGCGACTAGGGTTGCTGTTTCCATTATTATATAATTTCAAGACCACA